TAACGATTCATTGGTCGGGATGGCGGAAGGAACCGAGAAATAATTAATCTATTCTGATCTGAGAAGTAATGAATTAACCTTACAACTAAACTAAAATAGATATTTAGAGTAAATATTCGCCCGCGAAAACATTCTTTTTTGGATTGCTACATTTTGGATTTGGGGCAATCCGATACGATACAATGAAAAAATAAATAGAAATCTATGTTTAATAGGTTTAATTATATATCCAAAATACCCAAACAGGGTATACAAAACACTAATAGGATTTAGATTCAATGTCAAAGAATACCGCGATTTCATCTATTATTCATGAAATATATATATATATCAATTATATCAATTCAAATGAAATATTTTGAATCCTTTTTTTTTCGCGAGGAGCTGGATGAGACGAAACTCTCACGTTCGGTTCTGTAGTAGAGGTGGAATTCAGAAAGAACCATCAACTATACCCCCAAAAGAACCAGATTCCGTAAACAACATAGAGGACGAATGAAGGGAATGTCTTATCGAGGTAATCATATTAGTTTCGGTAAATATGCTCTTCAAGCGCTTGAACCCGCTTGGATCACATCTAGACAAATAGAAGCAGGGCGGCGGGCAATGACACGAAATGCACGTCGTGGTGGAAAAATATGGGTACGTATATTTCCCGACAAACCAGTTACAGTAAGACCCACAGAAACACGTATGGGTTCGGGTAAAGGCTCTCCTGAATATTGGGTAGCTGTTGTTAAACCGGGTCGAATACTTTATGAAATGGGTGGGGTCGCAGAAAATATAGCCAGAAAGGCAATTTCAATAGCCGCGTCCAAAATGCCTATCAAAACTCAATTTATTATGTTGGGATAAGAATGTAGAATCAAAGAAAATAAATCCCGGGAATGAAAAATGTAAGGTTTTTTTTGACAAAAAATATTTCTTTCTTTTTCTTAGCCCTTTGCATTGAAAGAACAAATAAAAAAATGATTCAACCCCAGACACATTTGAATGTAGCAGATAACAGTGGGGCTCGAGAATTGATGTGTATTCGAATCATAGGAGCTAGTAATCGCCGATATGCTTATATCGGTGACGTTATTGTTGCTGTGATTAAAGAAGCAGTACCAAATATGCCCCTAGAAAGATCGGAAGTGGTCAGAGCTGTAATTGTACGTACCTGCAAAGAACTTAAACGTGATAACGGTATGCTAATACGATATGATGACAATGCCGCAGTTGTCATTGATCAAGAAGGAAATCCTAAAGGAACTCGCGTTTTTGGTGCGATCGCCCGAGAATTGAGGCATTTAAATTTTACTAAAATAGTTTCCTTGGCGCCCGAGGTATTATAATAGTCTTAAAATATAAGATGAGACTATGATATAGTTATAGTAGAGTATTGGAAAGAAATAGATTCAAATAAATCTAGTAGATTGTGTTTCACGCATATACCTTTAATTTAATAATCTAATTTTTTTTTTCATAAACCAAAAAATAAGTAAAAAAACATGTTGATTATATCAAAATTTGGAGGCAACAAGAATTTTAGTCCATCATGAGTAGGGACACTATTGCTGACATACTAACCTCTATACGCAATGCGGGTATGGATAGAAAAAGAGTAGTTCGAATAGCATCTACTAATATCACCGAAAACATTGTTAAAATCCTTTTACGAGAAGGTTTTATCGAAAATGTGAGAAAACACCGAGAAAGCGATAAATATTTTTTAGTTTCAACCCTGCGGCATACAAGAAATAAAAAAAAGCCCTATAGAAACCTTTTAAATTTAAAACGGATAAGCCGGCCCGGTCTACGAATCTATTCTAACTATCAAAGAATTCCTAGAATTTTAGGCGGAATGGGGGTTGTAATTCTTTCTACTTCTCAAGGTATAATGACAGATCGGGGGGCTCGACTAAAAGAAATAGGCGGAGAAATTTTGTGTTATATATGGTAATCCTTACTTGCATCCGCATTGGATCCGAAACTTTCTATTTTTTGTGAAAAAAAAACGAAAAGAAATGCGGAGTGTATAATCTTATTCCTCCTACATTAGTTAATAATTTAAGGGGGTTTTACCTGGAATGAAAGAAAAAAATGGATTCATGAGGGTTTAATTACCGAAGCGCTTCCCAACGATATATTCCGGGTTCGTTTAGATAATGAGGATCTTAGTATAGGTTATATTTCAGGAAAGATCCGGCGTAGTTTTATACGGAAACTGCCAGGAGATAGAGTCAAAGTAAGTCATTATGATTCAACCGGAGGGCATATCATTTATCGATTCCTTAACAAGGATTTGGTGGTTTTTTAACTTTAACATGAGTTTCCGTGGGAATACGATTCAAAATTCAAAATTTTAAGAAACTTATTTTCTTCCAAGAAGTCGATTCCAAATTAAGTTTAAGGAATTAAAAATATGAAAATAAGAGCTTCTGTTCGTAAAATTTGTGAAAAATGTCGACTAATTCGTAGGCGGGGGCGAATTATAGTAATTTGTTCCAACCCAAGA